GAACAAATTTTAGCAAAAGGTTTTGGATAAATAAAATTCATCTTATTCTTCTTATTACTACTTATGAAGAAAAGGGACTCTCCTTTTTCGAAAACCACAACCAAGAAAAAATGGATTTCGAAAATCAAAGAAAATTTTTCAAATTGTTATTTGATACAGTTATAGCGAATCAAAAAAAAAAAACAAGTAGAAAAAATTCGACTGGACTAAAAGAAATACGTAAAAAAGTTCCTCGATGGTCATACAAATTAATTGACGAGTTGGAACAAGAAGAGGGCAAGGATGATGAAGAAAACCTGGCGGAAGATCATGAAATTCGTTCACGAAAAGCCAAACTTATAATGATTTTTGGTGATAATATAATGATTTTAAATAATAATCAACAAAATAATGCTACTTACAATAATACCAAAGATACAAGGAATTCTGACCCAATATACATAGATGAAGTAACTTTGATACGTTATTCACAACAACCGGACTTTCGTCGAGACATAATAAAAGGATCCATGCGAGCACAAAGACGTAAAATACCTATTTTTGAACTGTTTCAAGCAAATGTGCATTCTCCGATTTTTTTGGATAGAATAAAAAAATCTCTTTTTTTGTCTTTTGGTATTTTTGAACTGATGAAAACAATGTTTATAAATTGTATGTATAAAAACACAGAATTAAAAATTTTGGATTCTACTTATATAAATATAAAGAAAAAAACAAAAGAAAATAAGAAAAAAGAAGAGTACAAAAGAAAAGACAACAAAAGAGAGGCTAAAGCACGAATAAAAATCGCTGAAACCTGGGATACAATTTTTTTTGCTCAAGTAATAAGAGGTTGTGCTTTAGTAACTCAATCAATTCTTAGAAAATATATTATATTACCCTCATTAATAATAACTAAAAATATCATTCGTATATTATTTTTTCAAACTCCCGAATGGTCCGACGATTTAAAGAATTGGGGTAGAGAGATGCATGTTAAATGTACCTATAATGGAGTTCATATCTCAGAAAAACAATTTCCGAAAAATTGGTTAACAAGTGGGATTCAAATAAAGATCCTATTTCCTTTTCGTTTAAAACCTTGGCACAGATCTAAGTTAAAATTCCCTTATACTTCTAAAAGTAAAAAAAAAAATAAAGTACAAGAAAAGGATTTTTGTTTTTTAACAGTTTGGGGAATGGAAACGGAATTTCCTTTTGGTTCTCCCCAAAAACGGCTTTCAATTTTTAAACCCATCTTTAAAAAACTTGAAAAAAAAATTAGAAAGAGAACAAAAAATGGTTTTCAAGTTATACCAATTTTAGAAGAAAGAACAAAATTATTTCAAAATTCATCAAAAGAAAAAAACTACTGGTTCATCAAAAACATTTTTTTTCGACAAAAAACAATAAAGAAACTTTCAAAATCAAAAATAAATAAAAATTTTTTATCGGAATTTAGAGAAATAGATGAATTAAATGAAAATAAAAAAAAAAAAGATTCGATAATCAATAACAACCATCATATGGTTTCGAAATTGTCCACTCGAATTCGACCTATACCGTGTACAAATTATTCACTGATAGAAAAAAAAATGAAAGATCTTTCGGCTAGAAGAAAGATAATTCTAAATCAAATAGAAAAAATTAGAAAAGAAAAGAACAAAAAAAATCGAACTTCAGAAAAAACTATTAGTCTTAAAAAAATAAAAAGAAGTTCTAATGTTAAAAAATTCAACTCATCAAACAAAATTTCATACATATTAAAAAAAAAAAATGCTCGATTATCACGTAAATTTTACTTTTTTATAAAAATTTTGATTGAAAATATATACATAGATATCTTTTTAAGTATCATTAATATTCCAAGGCTCAATGCACAGCTTTTTCTTGAATCAATAAAAAAGATTATTACTAAATACATTTCCAATAATGAATCAAATAAAAAAAAAATCGATAAACCAAATCAAAATAAATTTCACTTTATTTCGATTATAAAAAAGTCAAGAGATATCGCTGTTATTAATAATAATTCAAAAATTTTTTGTGATATATCTTTCTTATCACAAGCCTATGTATTTTACAAACTATCACAAAGAAAAATTCTTAACTTATATAAATTAAGATCAATCTTTGAATACCAGAACCTTTTTCTTAAGAATGAAATAAAAGATTATTTTATAGACCAAGGATTATTTAATTCGAAATTAAAAGAAAAAAATTGGATAAATTCTTTTTCTTTAATGAATCAACGGAAAAACTGGTTAAGAAGTCATTATCAATATAAATATGATTTATCTCAGCTTAGATGGTCTAGATTAATGCCAGAAAAATGGCGAAATAGAATCTATCAACACCATATGGCTGAAAATAAAAAATTAAGCAAATGGAATTTAAATGAACAAGACCAATTCATTCATTATGACAAAAAATTTGAGGTAAACTTATTTTCGAATCAACAGCAAAAGAATAATTTAAAAAAAAAAAAACACGCTAAATATAGTCTTTTATCATCTAAATCTATTAATTATGAAAAAAAGACGGACTTTTCGATTTATGAATCACCAACTAATAAAGAAACGATTCTTTATAATTCCAACACAAATAAAAGAAAATTATTTGATATCTTAGAAGGTATTCCTATGACTAATTATCTAGCGGAAAATGATATTATCGATATCGAGAAAAGTCCAAACCGAAAATATTTTGATTGGCGACTTATCCATTTTTGTCTTAGAAAGAGGGTCGATATTGAGTCCTGGATCGATACCGGAAGCAAAGATAAAAAAAAGACTAAAACTCCAACTAATAAATATCAAATAATTGCTAAAATTGATAAGAAAAAAAATTCTTTTGTTCCAATTTACCAAGATCAAGAAATTAATGCATCTAAGCAAACCCCCTTTTTTTTTGATTGGATGGGAATGAATAAAGAAATACAAAAAAGTCTCATATTGAATTTTGAAGTTTGGTTCTTTCGAAAATTTGTGATACTTTACAACACATATAAGAAAAAACCATGGACAATACCGATTCAATTTCTTCTTTTAAATTTTCATAGAAATAAAAATATTAGTAAAAATAAGAAAATCAACGGGAATAAAAAAGGCCACCTTCTTATATCTATATCATCGAATAAAAACAAAATTATTGAATTAGAGAATCGAAATAATGAAGAAAAAGATATTGACGACGATTATATGGGATTAAATATGACAAAACATAGAAATAAAAAGCAAAACAAAAGTCATACAGAAGTAGAGCTTGATTTCTTCCTAAAAGAGTATTTATGTTTTCAATTAAGATGGAATGTTTCTTTAAATCAAAAAATAATTGATAATATCAAAACATCTTGTTTCCTACTTAGACTAACAAATCCACGAGAAATTATTATATCGGCTATTCAAAGGAACGAACTAAATCTGAATATTCTGATGGTTCAGAAAGATGTAACTCTTACAGAATTGATGAAAAAGAGAATATTGATTATCGAACCTATTCGTCTGTCGATAAAAACTGATGGACAATTTCTTTTGTATCAAATGGTGGGTATCTTATTAGTTCATAAGAACAAAGAACAAATTAATAAAAAATATAGAGAAAAATTCTATGTTGATAAAAATAAAAAGACTTTTACCGATGAAAGACATTCCAAGATAATTGGAAATAGAGAAAAAAATGATTATGATTTACTTGTTCCTGAAAATATTTTATCCCCTAAACGTCGTAGAGAATTAAGAATTCGAATTTCTTTCAATTTTAAAAATAAAAACGATATTCATAGAAATACAGAAATTTTCAATGGTAATAACATAAAAAAAGGGAGTCCCGTTTTGGAGAAAACCAAACGTTTTTGGAGAGAAAAAAAGAAATTAATTAAATCGAAATTTTTTCTTTGGCCCAATTTTCGATTAGAGGATTTAGCTTGTATGAATCGCTATTGGTTCGATACTAATAATGGCAGTCGGTTCAGTATGGTAAGAATATATATATATCCGCGGTTGAAATTTTAATAAGGGCGAATTTTTCATATATATTATATATATCATAGCTTATTTGGTATAGTAGATGAAACGAAGAAGATAGCCGCCTTATTCTTTTATCCTCCATATTCCATTCGGGTACATAGAATTCAATCATCTATGAATTAGATCTAGAAATAGAAATGAAATGAATCAATGGAATTTTTTTTTACTTTTTTTTAGTTAGAATTTTTTTATTCTTTGTAAGCGACGAAATAGACAATCCTTCAAATTTTTGATTGATTAATTCAAAATTCTGTCAAATAGAATTTTGAATTACTAACAAAGTAAACTAACAAAGTAAAGATTTTTGTGTATACAAAATTAAGATGAACTGACATTATTTATTAATAGAATACAGTTATTAATTTATTATTATTACTGATCAATAAAAAATATCTTAAACTTAAAACTAAAAAAAGGGGGGAGTCCTTGTTTTATGGTAAAAAATTCATTCATTTCAGTTATTTCACAAAAAGAAAAAGACGAAAACAAGGGATCCGCTGAATTTCAAATAGTAAGTTTCACAAATAAGATACGAAGACTTACTTCACATTTGGAATTGCATAGAAAAGACTATTTATCTCAGAGAGGTTTGCGGAAAATTTTAGGAAAACGCCAACGACTGTTGTCGTATTTAGAAAAAAAAAATAAAGTACGTTATAAAGAATTAATTAGTCGGTTGGATATTCGGAAGTTAAAAACTCATTAATTTCTTAATTTGAAGAGTTTTGTTGAATTATTTGATTTATTAGATCTTGAGATGAACTTCTTTTTGTTTTCAGTAACTCGTGGAATGGATCGAGGAAACTCCTATGAATATACCAGCTAAACGAAAAGACCTTATGATAGTGAATATGGGTCCCCACCACCCATCGATGCACGGTGTTCTTCGACTCATCATTACTCTAGACGGTGAGGATGTTATTGATTGTGAACCAATATTAGGTTATTTACACAGAGGAATGGAAAAAATTGCAGAAAATCGAACAATTATACAGTATTTGCCCTATGTAACACGATGGGATTATTTGGCTACTATGTTCACAGAAGCAATAACAGTAAATGGTCCAGAACTGTTAGGAAATATTCAAGTGCCAAAAAGGGCTGGCTATATTAGAGTAATTATGTTGGAATTAAGTCGTATAGCTTCTCATTTGTTATGGCTTGGGCCTTTTATGGCAGATATTGGTACACAGACTCCTTTCTTCTATATTTTTAGAGAGAGAGAGTTAATATATGATTTATTTGAAGCTGCCACTGGTATGAGAATGATGCATAATTTTTTTCGTATCGGGGGGGTAGGGGCTGATCTACCTCATGGTTGGATAGATAAATGTTTGGATTTTTGCGATTATTTTTTAACAGGAGTTGTTGAATATCAAAAACTTATTACACGAAATCCTATTTTTTTAGAACGAGTTGAAGGAGTAGGTATTGTTGGTGCGGAGGAAGCAATAAATTGGGGGTTATCGGGACCAATGTTACGAGCTTCCGGAGTACAATGGGATCTTCGTAAAGTTGATCATTATGAGTCTTACGACGAATTTGATTGGGAAGTCCAGTGGCAAAAAGAAGGAGATTCATTAGCTCGTTATTTAGTCCGAATTGGTGAAATGCTGGAATCTATAAAAATTATTCAACAGGCTCTTGAAGGAATTCCAGGGGGGCCCTATGAGAATTTAGAAACCCGACGCTTTGATTTTGATAGAGAAAAGGATCCGGAATGGAACGATTTCGAATATCGATTCATTAGTAAAAAAACTTCTCCTACTTTTGAATTACCGAAACAAGAACTTTATGTCAGAGTGGAAGCCCCAAAAGGAGAATTGGGAATTTTTCTGATAGGGGATCAGAGCGGGTTTCCTTGGAGATGGAAAATTCGACCACCAGGTTTTATCAATTTGCAAATTCTTCCTGAATTAGTTAAAAGAATGAAATTGGCTGATATTATGACAATACTAGGTAGTATAGATATCATTATGGGAGAAGTTGATCGTTGAAATGATAATTGATACAACAGAAGTACAAGCTATCCATTCTTTTGCTAGCTTAGAATCCTTAAACGAAGTCTATGGAATTATATGGGAGTTTGTTCCTATTTTGACTCTTGTATTGGGAATCACACTAAGCATACTAGTAATTGTATGGTTAGAAAGAGAAATATCCGCAGGTATACAACAACGCATTGGACCCGAATATGGAGGTCCTTTAGGAGTTCTTCAAGCTCTAGCGGATGGGACAAAACTACTTTTCAAAGAGAATCTTTTTCCATCTAGGGGGGATACTCATTTATTCAGTATTGGACCATCTATAGCAGTTATATCAACTCTCTTAAGCTATTCAGTAATTCCTTTTGGCTATCACTTTGTTTTAACCGATATAAATAGTGGTGTTTTTTTATGGATTGCCATTTCAAGTATTGCTCCCGTTGGACTTCTTATGTCAGGATATGGATCAAATAATAAATATTCCTTTTTAGGTGGTCTACGAGCTGCTGCTCAATCGATTAGTTATGAAATACCTTTAACTATTTGTATGTTAGCCATATCTCTACGTGCGACTCGTTGAAACAGAAATTTCTCGCTATTCTTTTTATATTTTATAAAGAAAGTTAAATGAATTGAATAGATATCTTCATTTTTTATTCATCAATTTGGTTCATGAACTAAATTGGATAGTTATATGAGTGAAAAAAAAAAAAAAAACAACTTCGAAATTTGCAGTAAAAAAATTGAGACTCATTTCCTAGGTACAAGAATAAAAAGGAAAACAGAAATAAACATAAAAAAAGAAGACCATTTGCCCCGAAATTGGTTGATTAGTCATCCTAACTTGAAGCGGGCTCAAAAAATCAAATTTATGGAGTTTTCACTATTATTTTATTTATAGGTATTTTCCATAGGTATTACCCTAATGCTAACAGGTGATTGAGCAAAAATGAGTGGATGGTTAGGAACACGAAGATACACAAAGGATTAGTAATAGAGATTTTTCAAATTATCGAAAAAACTATTTCGACAAAAAGTATATTAATCGGGGCTTTAAGTTCGTAGAAATGATCAGGCAGTGCTCCCCATGATTCCAATTCAGAGTATGCTCCTACCCAACAATTAAAGAACTGACTATCCGGAACGAAATAATCCTTTCCTTTTTTTTAACCCCCTTGTCGTTTCGTTTTTTCAGAAAGAAGAATAAGAACGAAAAAAAAAGAATCGAATTACAATAATTACAATAGAAAAAAAAGAAAAATACTTTTTTTTTATTCTTTTCTCCTATATGGATATTCATAGAGATAGAATTCGTGTCATAATTGGGTCTCGTAATAGAAAATGATAGTTTGAAATATCTATTTGGTATTTTAACAAGGAATTTTACAAAGAGTATTTTATTGAAGGATTAAAGTTATTACTCAAGAAAGAAAAATTGAAATTATTAAAGGTAAAGGATGAGATCAATTCCGAAGTAATTTTGTATTTTTAGTATTCTAACAGATAGAATTTCATTGCTCGAATTTTGGAACGTCGATAGATTTTATCTTATTTTGATCCGCTCTATTCTACAAATATATCAAAATAAATAATACAATCGATCTGTTCCTTAAATTTATTTTTGGACTTCGAGGAGCCGTATGAGGTAAGAATCTCATGTACGGTTCTGGAATAGCGATGCGAACAGTGATGTTATCACCGACTATGATTATCTAACAGTTCAAGTACAGTTGATATAGTTGAGGCACAAGCAAAATCTGGTTTTTGGGGGTGGAATTTGTGGCGTCAACCGATAGGATTTTTTCTTTTTTTTATTTCTTCTCTAGCAGAATGTGAAAGATTACCTTTTGATTTGCCAGAAGCAGAAGAAGAATTAGTAGCAGGTTATCAAACGGAATATTCGGGTATTAAATTTGGTTTATTTTATATTGCTTCCTATTTAAACTTATTAGTTTCTTCATTATTTGTAACAGTTCTTTACTTGGGCGGTTGGAATATCTGTATTCCGTATATATTTGTTCATGAGTTTTTTGAAATAAATAACATAAGCGGAGTCGTTGGACCAACAATTGGTATCTTTATTACATTGGTTAAAACTTATTTGTTCTTGTTCATTCCTATCACAACAAGATGGACTTTACCTAGACTACGAATGGACCAACTTTTAAATCTTGGATGGAAATTTCTTTTACCAATTTCCCTCGGTAATCTATTATTAACAACCTCTTTCCAACTCCTTTCACTATAAAAAAAAAAAAAAAATTAGAAAAATTCTAATATTAAATATTAATTATTAATTAATAATTAATTAATAATAATAAAGAAAACTATAAGAAAAGAATATTATGATTTGTCTTCAACTCAAACAAGAGAAAAAAAATCAAATTATTCATAAAAATTTACGCTATGTTTCCCATGGTAACTGGGTTCATGAATTATGGGCAACAAACCATACGAACCACAAGGTACATTGGTCAAAGTTTCATGATTACCTTATCCCATGCAAATCGTTTACCTGTAACTATTCAATATCCTTATGAAAAATTAATTACATCGGAGCGTTTCCGCGGTCGAATCCATTTCGAATTTGATAAATGCATTGCTTGTGAAGTATGTGTTCGTGTATGCCCTATAGATCTGCCTGTTGTTGATTGGAAATTGGAAACTGACATTCGAAAGAAACGGTTGCTTAATTACAGTATTGATTTCGGAATCTGTATATTTTGCGGCAACTGTGTTGAGTATTGTCCAACAAATTGTTTATCAATGACGGAAGAATATGAGCTTTCTACTTATGATCGTCATGAATTGAATTATAATCAAATTGCTTTGGGTCGTTTACCAATATCAGTAGTTGACGATTATACGATTCGAACAATTTTAAATTCAACTAAAAAAAAAAAAATGGATAAATCACTTTGATTGATTTAAAAATACAATTATTAAACTAAAAAAAGGAAAGTTCCGTTTTGATCTAAAAATATAGAAGGGGTTTTCTTTCATTTTCTTAGTCAATGACTACAAAAATTCGAAATTCCAACTATTAATTTGATTGATGAGAAAATTGCATCGAAATTTAATTTGGATTGACAATCTATTAAGATATCTATAATTCTATCCAAAATTCTTTCGAGAATAAAATTTGAATGCCTTTTCCTTTTTCAAGAAATTCAAGAAAGAATGAAATTAGTTCAATAGTTGTAAATATAGTAATTATTTAGACCCCCTCGAATTTTAAATTAAGAAGCCTATAATAATAATTATATACCTATAATAAGAATTATATATAATAATATATATAATAATAATTATAATAATAAAATAAAAAATAATCAAAATATAAAATATAAAAAAGTTTTTCCTGGTCAAGTCAATAGTCAATAAGGTCATGAAAAAACAATTCAATTTTTTTATTTCTTATTTTACGTGCAATGGATTCACCTGGACTAATACATGATTTTCTTTTAGTCTTTCTGGGATTAGGTCTTATATTAGGAGGTTTAGGGGTAGTATTATTTACCAACCCAATTTATTCTGCCTTTTCATTAGGATTCGTTCTTGTTTGTATATCTTTAGTTTATATTTTATCAAACTCTCATTTTGTAGCTGCTGCGCAGCTCCTTATTTATGTGGGAGCTATAAATGTTTTAATTATATTTGCCGTAATGTTCATGAATGGTTCAGAATATTACAAAGATTTGAATCTTTGGACTGTTGGAAATGGGGTTACTTCCTTAATTTGTACAAGTATTTTTGTTTCACTAATTACTATTATTCCCGATACGTCATGGTACGGAATTATTTGGACTACAACAAAAAATCAGATTATAGAACAAGATTTGATAAGTAATGGTCAACAAATTGGAATTCATTTAGCAACAGATTTTTTTCTTCCATTTGAATTCATTTCAATAATTCTTTTAGTTGCTTTGATAGGTGCGATTGCTGTGGCTCGTCAGTAAGAAATTTTTCGAATTAATAATCGAAATCAAAATTAAAACTGTTTTCTATGTTATCAAATCTCTTTTCCTTCAATTTTATTTAAAGATTATTTATAAAGATTATTTATGTTTATAAAGATTATTTATGTATAAATGTATAAATTCTTTTATTTGATCTATTATCCATATATTTATTTGTTCAGTACTTATGATATTCTTAATTCGAGTCAATCTCAGGTGGAATTGTTGTTCATATTGAAATAAATCGAAATTGAAAAATTGATAAGGAGTTGGTCAATGATGCTCGAGCATGTACTTATTTTGAGTGCCTTTTTATTTTCTATCGGTATTTATGGATTAATCACGAGTCGAAATATGGTTAGAGCCCTTATGTGTCTTGAACTTATACTGAATGCTGTTAATATAAATTTCGTAACATTTTCTGATTTTTTTGATAGTCGTCAACTAAAAGGAAATATTTTTTCAATTTTTGTTATAGCTATCGCAGCCGCTGAAGCAGCTATTGGACCGGCTATTGTTTCGTCAATTTATCGTAACAGAAAATCCACCTGTATCAATCAATCGAATTTGTTGAATAAGTAGTATTAATTGTTATAGAATATAATTTTCATATTTATTAATTTGAGTTGGTATGTATGATATCTAAGTTGTCTGATCATGTTTGTGAAAACGTAAGAAATTAAAATATCTTGGCTCTATCTCAGAAGTTGATCCAGAATTGATAAAATTTCTGGTAAATCATTGATTCGTCTGGTTTCTAAATATATGCTGATTCATTTAGAAATTTACTAGATTGAAATTTTATGACGTTAAAAAAATTTTTAATCCAATGTCACATTCAGTAAAAATTTATGATACATGTATAGGGTGTACTCAATGTGTCCGAGCCTGTCCCACGGATGTATTAGAAATGATACCTTGGGATGGGTGTAAATCAAAACAAATTGCTTCCGCTCCAAGAACAGAGGATTGTGTCGGTTGTAAAAGATGTGAATCCGCTTGTCCAACAGATTTCTTGAGTGTTCGAGTTTATTTATGGCATGAAACAACTCGAAGCATGGGTCTAGCTTATTGATAGTTTCCAGAAAACCCCACTTGAATACATTTGCTTTTTTGTTTACCGACAAAAACCCGTACTCGAAAAAATATTTTCTAGCACGGGTTTTTCCAGTCTAAGCGTATCTTGTCTTTACCACGAATTCTTTTCCTTGGTTAACAATATTTGTAGTTTTACCGATAGCGGCGGGTTTATTAATTTTCTTTTTCCCTCATAGAGGAAATAAGGTAATTAGGTGGTATACTTTATATATATGTATAGTAGAGCTCCTTTTAATAACTTATGCGTTCTCTTATTATTTTCAATTTGAGGACCCATTAATCCAATTAGCAGAAGATTATAAATGGATCCCGTTTTTTGATTTGTACTGGAGATTGGGAATAGATGGATTTTCTTTAGGACCTATTTTACTGACAGGATTTATCACCACTTTAGCGACTTTAGCGGCTTGGCCGATTACTCGGGATTCTCAATTATTCAATTTTCTGATGTTGGCAATGTATAGTGCTCAAATAGGATTATTTTCATCTCAAGATCTTTTACTTTTTTTTATCATGTGGGAGTTAGAATTACTTCCCGTCTATCTACTTCTTTCCATGTGGGGGGGAAAGAAACGTCTGTATTCAGCTACAAAGTTTATTTTGTATACTGCAAGCGGTTCGGTTTTTTTATTAATGGGAACTTTAGGTATCGCTTTATATGGTTCTAATGAACCAACATTTAATTTTGAAACATCAGCCAATCAATCATATCCTGTGGGACTAGAAATATTTTTCTATATTGGATTTCTTATTGCTTTTGCTGTCAAATCACCGATTATACCCTTACATACATGGTTACCAGACACTCATGGGGAAGCACATTACAGTACTTGTATGCTTCTAGCCGGAATCCTATTAAAAATGGGGGCGTATGGATTGATTCGAATCAATATGGAATTATTACCTCATGCTCATTCTATCTTCTCCCCCTGGTTGATAATAATAGGCGTAATGCAACTAATCTATGCAGCTTCAACATCTCCTGGTCAACGAAATTTAAAAAAAAGAATAGCCTATTCTTCTGTATCTCATATGGGTTTCATAATTATAGGAATTTGCTCTATAAGTGATATGGGACTCAATGGAGCTATTTTACAAATTCTATCCCATGGATTTATTGGTGCTGCACTCTTTTTCTTGGCAGGAACTGGTTATGATAGAATACGTCGTCTTTATCTTGACGAAATGGGCGGAATGGCTCCCTTAATGCCAAAACTATTCACGACCTTCAGTATTTTATCACTAGCTTCCCTTGCATTACCGGGCATGAGTGGTTTTTTTGCGGAATTGATAGTCTTTTTTGGACTAATTAGTGGCCAAAAATACCTTTTAACGACAAAAATATTAATTACTATCGTAATGGCAGTTGGAATGATATTAACTCCTATTTATTTATTATCTATGTTACGACAGATGTTCTATGGATACAAACTGTTTAATGCTCAAAACTCTTATTTTTTTGATTCTGGACCTCGGGAATTATTTGTTTCGATCTCTATCCTTCTGCCTGTAATAAGTATTGGTATTTATCCGGATTTCGTTTTCTCATTATCAATTGACAGAGTCGAAGCTATTCTATCTAATTATTTTTATAGATAGTTTTTCTAAAAAAAAAAATCCTATGATTTTTGATTTTCAAAAATTCAAAATTATTAGGTTACACAATGAAAAAACTTCTTTTTGACTCTCTTAAATCTTGAATTTTAATTCAAAAAAAATGAATTCTAAGCAAAAATTTTTGGCATTTGTGAGAACTTTTTGAATTACCATACTAGTTGATTCAAAAAGTTCTCAACAGCTTACCTGAAGCTTTTTGTCTCTATATTTTGCTGTCCTAGAGAGTTGCATTCGTCAGACTCTTTCTTCAAGTGGTAATTGTTAATGTAAATGAACCATAACTATGTAGTCCTATTCCTAATAAATTCACTCCAAAATAGCATATCCAAATTATAAGAAAACCGCTAGAAGCGACAATTGCCGAATTTAAACCCTCAAAATTTTTATTTGTTCGAGTATGAAAAAAAATCGCGAATATGGTCCATGTAATAAACGCCCAAGTTTCCTTTGGGTCCCAATTCCAATATGATCCCCATGCTTCATTAGCCCAGACTGCTCCCGAAAGAATACCTATAGTTAAAAAAAAAAATCCTATACTTATAATCCGATAACTCCAGTCATCTAATTGTTGAATCAATTGAAACCTATAATAATTCTTAGACGAAAGAACGGAAATATTTCTTAAAACATTTTTTCGGTTCGTTATATATTGTATCTCATTAAAGTAAAATGAATCGGGTAATAAATTATTGCTTTTATCAAAAATTCTTATGATTTTTTGAAATCTGATGACTAGAAATGCTACTGATAATAATGATCCACACAAAAGAGCTGCATAGCCCAATATCATCATACTTACGTGCATCATTAACCACTGGGATTGAAGAGCGGGCACTAACATTTCTGATTGATGCATGCCTTTTAAAAGACCTGAAGTGGCAAACCCTTGAGTAAAAAGAGTACTTGGCGCGGTTATTGCGCTTAAATAATTTTTATATTTTTTAAAATACGGAACTATATGAATAGCAGAAAATGCCCATGAAAGAAAGATTAATGATTCATATAAATCACTTAATGGTAAATGTCCACCAAAAAACCAACGAGTAACTAATAATCCTGTTATACAGAAAACAGTAGTTATCATGCCTTTTTCTGACGAATCATAGAGTTCTACGAATTCATGGACCAATAAGGTTATCAAATGAATTGTAATTACAATTGACACGACTGAAAAAGATATATGAGTTAATATATGCTCTAAAGCCGAAACTATCATAAAGTAAAAAATAAAATAAAAAAGTTATGGGGGTTCCTCTTTTCGTATATATAATTGAAATTAGGAAGTAAAGTCATTATAGGATATATTGTATCCTTTTGAAAATTACAGGATCTAATACCGCTACTCGGACTCGAACCGAGATGCTCTAGCACTGCTTCCTAAGAGCAGCGTGTCTACCAATTTCACCATAGCGGCTTGCTTGAAATTATAATAATCACTTTTTATTTAATCGTCGAGCTTTGAGGCAATACTTTACTTTTTACGAAATATTCAAATTCATGACGAAATTTTTATTTAAGAATAAAAACAAATCAAATTTTATGAATTCCAATTCAAATATTTATTACATTCAATAGATTTCTCGAAATATTTTATTGCTTAGTTTTTTATTGTGGAAAGAGTTTGAGTTAGGATTTCGAAACATCATTAGATATTCTATCATATAACAACCAAATTTCTAGTTCTGCTACGTACTTAAAAAAAAATTGTCTTTACTTTATCCGAAAGCTTCTTTTTTTTTTTTAATAGATTTTTACTATTCGCTTCCTTACTCTATATATTAAATCTGAAAATTATACTCTTTTCATCAAAAAAGCCTATCCGACTTATTTCTATCTTTTTTCATCATATTAAATATATAAAAAAATACATCAATAAAGTTTAAGAACCTAAATTTTTTTTATCCTGAAATTGTTAGTTAGCCGAATATTTTAGAATTATATTTAAAAACCTTTAACTTTTTTTTCGTATAATTTGTCAAACTCAACGAAAAAGTATATCTAATTCAAATTGAATTTGAAAATACAAATGAGACTATTAATTAATTTGTTAAAAAAAAAAAAAAATTGAATAATTCTTTACTTTATACCTATGGAAAATATAAAAGAAAAGTGTCAAATATAACAGTCTTTTTTCGAAACATAATGAAAAAAAATAACTCCATTTCAAAAGGTACTAGTTAATGGTTGTGAAATGGTTCTGACTAAATAAACAAATAAAATAATTATTTTATTGAATCCAGTAAGGATCTGCTAACATTATTCGTGCTTCTGTTAAAATTAGCTTTTTTTATTATTACTATCACTATCAAAATTTAATAAACCACTTTTTTTAGAATTCTTTAACCTTTCTCTATGTAGATAAAAATTTTGAATTAAAAATAAAAAATTTTAAGTAATTGTTTGAATAATAACGGCTTTCTAGTTAGTTAGAATAAGTATTTTTTTATTTTCAGTAGTATCTTTATTTGACGAATTCGAACTTTTTTATTTTAATATGTGAATTTTTTTTTTTAATTGATAATAATTAAAAATAGAAATAGAAAATTGGATTTCATTTTTATATACTTTGTATTTTTTCTTTTTCATTTATTTTCTTTATTGACTGATTTAAAATAAAAAGATATAAGAGCTGATAAATCAGAAACACGAAATAATTAATTAGTAATTAAAAAAGTTTTTGTTATGGAACATATATATCAATATTCATGGATCATACCTTTCCTTACATTCCCAGTCCCTATGTTAATAGGAACAGGACTTCTCCTTTTTCCGGTGACAACAAAAAAACTTCGTCGTATGTGGGCTTTTCCAAGTGTTTTATTGTTAAGTATAGTTATGATTTTTTCACTCGATCTGTCTATTCAGCAAATAAATAGCAGTTTTATTTATCAACATATATGGTCATGGACCATCAATAATGATTTTTCTTTAGAGTTCGGACACTTGATTGACCCACTTACTTCTATTTTGTTAATATTAATTATTACAGTTGGAATTATGGTTCTTTTTTATAGTGATAATTATATGTCTCATGATCAAAGCTATTTGAGATTTTTTGCTTATATGAGTTTTTTCAATACTTCAATGTTGGGATTAGTTAGTAGTTCTAATTTGCTACAAATTTATATTTTTTGGGAATTAGTTGGAATGTGTTCTTATCTTTTAATAGGTTTTTGGTTCACACGACCTAGTGCATCGAATGCTTGTCAAAAAGCATTTGTAACTAATCGTGTAGGGGATTTTGGTTTATTATTAGGAATTATTGGTCTTTATTGGATAACGGGCAGCTTCGAATTTCGAGATTTGTTCAAAATAGTCACTAACTTGATTTCTAATAATCAAGTTAATCTTGTATTCGTTACTTTGTGTACCTTTTTCTTATTTTCCGGTGCAATTGCTAAATCAGCACAATTTCCTCTTCATGTATGGTTGCCCGATGCCATGGAAGGCCCTACTCCGATTTCGGCTATGATACATGCTGCTACTATGGTAGCGGCGGGAATTTTTCTTGTAGCTCGACTTTTGACTCTTTTCCTAGTCATACCTTACATAATGAATTTAATAGCTTTGATAGGCATAATCACAGTCTTTTTAGGAGCTACTTTAGTTCTTGCTCAAAAAGATATTAAGAGAGGTTTAGCTTATTCTACAATGTCTCAATTGGGTTATATGATGTTAGCTCTAGGTATGGGGTCTTATCGAGGTGCTTTATTTCATTTGATTACTCATGCCTATTCGAAAGCATTGTTGTTTTTAGGGTCTGGATCTATTATTCATTCAATGGAAGCTATTGTTGGTTATTCTCCAGATAAGAGTCAAAATATGGTTCTTATGGGTGGTTTAACAAAACATATTCCAATTACAAAAACTTCTTTTTTATTAGGAACATTTTCTCTTTGTGGTATTCCACCCTTCGCCTGTTTTTGGTCCAAAGATGAAATTCTTAATGATAGTTGGTTGTATTCACTTAGTTTCGCAATAATAGCTTGGTTCACTGCGGGATTAACTGCATTTTATATGTTTCGGATTTATTTACTTATTTTTGAAGGATATTTAAATCTTAATTTTAAAAATTACAACGGGAAAAAAAACAGTTCATTTTATTCAATATCTTTATGGGGTAAAGAAGGATTAAAAACATTTAACAAAAATTTTTGTTTATTACCTTTATTACCAATTAATAATAATGACAGGACTTCTTTTTTTTGGAAGAACACATATAAAATTGATGTTAATGTAAGAAATATGACATGGCCCTTTATTACTATTCCTAATTTTAACACTAAAAGTCTTTTTTTCTACCCAAGGGAATCCGATAATACTATGTTATTTCCTATGCTTGTCTTCGTACTATTTTCTTTATTTATTGGAGCCGTAGGAATTCCTTTCAATCAATTCAATCAAGAAGAAATCAAGTTGGATATATTGTCAAAACTTTTAACTCCGTCTTTTAACCTTTTGCATGAAAATGAACAAAATTCTGCGGATTTGTATGAATTTTTAACAAATGCAACTTTTTCAGTCAGTATAGCTTTTTTCGGAATATTTATAGCGTCATCTTTCTATAAGCCTGTTTATTTATCGGTACAAAATTTTAATTTCGTTAATTCATCCGCTAAAAAAAAAAAAGGCTTGAAGAAAATTCTTTCGGACAAAATAATAAATGGGATATATAATTGGTCCTATAATCGAGGTTACATAGATTCTTTTTATGAAATATCTTTTATTGGTGGTCTAAGAAAATTAGCTGAATTTTTTTCTTTTTTTGATAAACGAATAATTGATGGAATTATCAATGGGGTCGGTGTTAGCAGTTTCTTTGTAGGAGAAA